AAATCCAGAATTTCTTCTTTGTGATGATAATGCCAAAAAATCTCAAGTTGGCTCATCTGTCTTTCTTTCCCTTATGTTGATCATTAGAGGCCTCTTGACTTTTCTCTTCCCTATTTTTTATTTATTTTATTTATTTTACTAGTAAAATAATAAAAATTTATAGTGGTTTTCTAATAGAAATTATCTTGTTGCGATCCTATGAATCAGTTCAATTAAAACCTTAGATTCATACTAGAGCCACGATGATTGAGTCTCAAGCTAAACAAAAGGCAAGGGTTCTTCGAATAAAAACCGCTTGATGATCATTTATTGAATTGGTGTAATGACTCGACAAAATCGAGAGAAAAAAAAAGTTGTCTTTTGGGCAAACAAAATTGGAAAGAAGAAAAGTTCTTTTTTTTTTTATTAAGAACTACTTGAATTTTTTTTTTTTCAGTCTGGTTGCGAGGTCTAAATAGTGAGTATGAATCATAGTTCCATTTTTTTTTATTGATCCACTCTATGTATTTCGTGTTCCAGATACTAGAATAAATAATATCCGACGAATTAGAATCATCTTGATAGAGAGAACAGGCCCTTTCTATGTATTATCAATAGGATCAATTCTAACAAGTCACACACTCATATTCCAGAGATACCAAAACAAAAAAATCCACGGTCGAACTACCAGAATGTCTAGAAATGTGGAGCTTAAAGCAGAAAGACTCTTTTTGGATGGAAAAACTATGACTTCATAGTTTTAGTTAGTAGAAACCTAATTCATTAAAATTCCGTCCAATAAAACAGAAGAATTATAAATTTCTAAAATGATAGATAGGAATATCGCGAATAAAGCCATTGCAACCCCCATAAAAGGAGTAGTCCCCCAACCCGGAGCGACTTTCCCATATTCCGAATTCAAGGGTTTCAATAAACTACCTGCGCCAGTTCGTTTTGGCCTAGGTCTAGAACTATCTTCAACGGTTTGTGTAGCCATAAATTCTATTTAATCATTGGTGTTGACTTTGTATACTATTCCGTTGTAGTTGTAAATACACGATCTTTATCATAGATCCATTGTAATCTTGAAATTCTATAAAAATGGAAACAGCAACTTTAGTCGCCATCTCCATATCTGGTTTACTTGTAAGCTTTACTGGGTATGCCTTATATACCGCGTTTGGGCAACCCTCTCAACAATTAAGAGATCCATTCGAAGAACATGGGGACTAATTGAAGTAAGAAGTCTCCCAGCCGGGAGACTTCTTACTTCAATGAAATTCTTTCATTTTTTAGTCGGAACCTTAGGTGGTTCTCGGAAGAAGATAGCGAAAAAAATTATCCCTAAAGTCGAAACTAAAAGGAACGTATAAACCAATGCTTCCATAGATTCGATCGTGGTTTATTTACAATTATAACTTCCACACCTATTCACTTGTCATTTGGGATCATTTCCCATATAAAAAAAGAGTCAAAGAAAGGACAGGAGATGTTTCCCATATCAAATCAAAAAAGAGAGGCGAAAGATACCATAGCAATGTGGTATCAGATTGTCTGTCTCCTTGTAGTTGGATCCCCAACTTTTTGGAATGTTCCAAATTCCACTTGAGCATCCAAGTCTGGATCAATACCAGCAAAAACATCTCGGAACAAGGTTCGAGCGCCATGCCAAATGTGTCCGAAAAAGAAGAGCAAAGCAAAGGTAGCATGACCAAAAGTGAACCAACCCCTTGGACTGCTGCGAAAAACACCATCTGATTTCAAAGTAGCTCGATCTAATTCAAAAATTTCTCCTAATTGGGCACGCCTCGCATATTTCTTTACAGTAGCAGGATCAGAATAACTTACTCCATTAAGTTCGCCACCATAGAACTCCACCGTTACGCCTACTTGTTCAACGCTATATTTGGATTCTGCTCTTCTAAAAGGAACGTCCGCTCTCACAATTCCCTCTTCATCTACCAAAACTACCGGAAATGTTTCAAAAAAAGTAGGCATACGACGTACAAAAAGCTCGCGCCCTTCTTTATCTCTAAAGACGGGATGTCCTAACCATCCAACAGCTATTCCATCCCCATTGTCCATTGAGCCTGCTCTGAATAATCCCCCCTTTGCCGGATTATTACCAATATAATCATAAAAAGCTAATTTTTCGGGAATTTTAGACCAAGCTTCTGATAAACTAAGATTTTCGGCTAACCCATCGCTAACTCTTCGATATATTTCTTGCTGAAAGTATCCCTGATCCCACTGATAACGAGTAGGTCCAAATAATTCGATTGGGGTAGTTGCCGATCCATACCACATAGTTCCGGCAACTACGAAAGCTGCAAAAAAAACAGCAGCGATACTACTGGAAAGTACAGTTTCAATATTGCCCATACGTAATCCTTTGTATAGACGTTGAGGCGGACGGACACTAAGATGGAATAGGCCCGCTAATATGCCCAGTGTACCCGCAGCAATATGATGCGAAGCTATTCCCCCCGGAACGAAAGGATCAAAACCTTCTGCACCCCACGCAGGATTTACAGCTTGTACTTTTCCTGTTAGTCCATAAGGATCGGACACCCATATCCCAGGACCATACAAACCGGTTACATGAAATGCACCAAAGCCAAAACAAGCCACCCCTGCAAGAAATAAATGAATTCCAAAGATCTTGGGCAAATCTAAAGAAGGTTTTCCCGTCCGCTCATCACAGAATATTTCTAGGTCCCAATATACCCAATGCCAGATAGCTGCCAAGAAACACAAGCCAGAAAACACAATATGCGCACCTGCCACACCTTCATAACTCCAAATACCCGGATTCGTTATAGTTCCTCCTGAAATACTCCAACCACCCCACGAATTGGTTATTCCTAAACGAGTCATGAAGGGGATGACGAACATACCTTGTCTCCACATTGGATCCAGAACAGGATCAGAGGGATCAAAAACCGCTAATTCGTATAAAGCCATCGAGCCAGCCCAACCAGAAACTAGAGCTGTATGCATTATATGCACCGAAAGCAATCGACCCGGATCATTCAATACGACAGTATGAACACGATACCAAGGCAAACCCATGGAAATACCCCTTTAGCAAAGAAAAATAGACACGATGTCGTTTTATTTTATCGCATTGGAAAAGACTATCCATATCCTATGTACCTAACCCTTCTATAGGGGATTCTGTGTCAGAAAGCGTGAATATTTATTTCATTCCATTAAAAATAAGAAGCCAATTCTGTTTGTAAGAAGAAAGAGAAGCAGATCTATTCTATACTCGATAAGTGCCAATATGCAATGGGTAGCTTGGGCTATTTCGAAAAACGAAGAATAGATCCCTAATCCCTCTTTGTTTATCATTCGAATCACAGATTCCTTTTTCTTTATTCAATCTGTCTTACCTTCCTTATATGTATAATTTTTCAATCTATGTATTATTTCAATCTATGTATTAATAGAATCTATAGTATTCTTATAGAATAAGAAAAAAATGAAGATAATAAACTGCGGATTCTTTCTTTCTCTTCCATTCTTAAGTTTCCATATTAAAGTGTAGTTTTCTTACTTAAATCTAATAATATTAATCTAATATGCCCATTGGTGTTCCAAAAGTACCTTACCGGATTCCCGGAGATGAAGAAGCGACTTGGGTTGACTTATACAATGTTATGTATCGAGAAAGGACACTTTTTTTAGGTCAAGAGATTCGTTGCGAGATCACGAATCATATTACAGGTCTCATGGTATATCTCAGTATAGAAGATGGAATTAGCGATATTTTTTTGTTTATAAACTCCCCCGGCGGGTGGCTAATCTCAGGAATGGCGATTTTTGATACGATGCAAACGGTGACACCAGATATATATACAATATGCCTCGGAATAGCCGCGTCCATGGCCTCCTTCATTCTGCTTGGAGGAGAACCTACTAAACGTATAGCATTCCCTCACGCTAGAATTATGCTTCACCAACCGGCTAGTGCTTATTATCGAGCAAGGACACCAGAATTTTTACTAGAAGTGGAAGAGTTACACAAAGTTCGCGAAATGATCACAAGGGTTTATGCACTAAGAACAGGCAAGCCTTTTTGGGTTGTATCCGAAGACATGGAAAGGGATGTTTTTATGTCAGCAGACGAAGCCAAAGCTTATGGACTTGTTGATATTGTAGGGGATGAAATGATTGACGAGCACTGCGATACTGATCCAGTGTGGTTTCCAGAAATGTTTAAGGATTGGTAGTGGCTGAATTTCTTGTAAATTTATTTCAAACCTAAATTCGGGTTTTATGCGATTTTATAGAAAATAGAAATACTTCATGATGATGAATCATCAGGTTAAGATCGATCTAAACCAATCCATTTTTTTCTATATACATACGACATGCCAACAGTTAAACAACTTATTAGAAATGCAAGACAGCCAATACGAAATGCTAGAAAAACGCCCGCGCTTAAGGGATGTCCTCAGCGTCGAGGAACATGTGCTAGGGTGTATGTGCGACTCGTTCAGATCATGAGTTCAAACAAATAAGACAATTTTTGAAATATCCATGATCGGTACCAATGAATAGGATAGAGCTTCTCTCTCCTAGATTTCTACGGTATATGGAATTTATGGTTTCCTTTGGTGCAAATCCAATCATCTAGATTGGAAGAAGCAATTCCCCCATTGGTAGCAAATGGTTATCGATTAAGCGGAGGAAATAGTAAAAAAAAGAAAAGGCTTATGCTCCTTTATCTTAAAAGAACGGACTAAAGGGTCAGCTACTTAGCCAACTTTCATAATTAAATACCGTCACTGTATGAATAACTCTTATTTATTGTGAAAAGAGCGATTTACTCTATAATGGATAGGTAGAGCCAAAGACTGTGAACTATACAAGTTCACAATACCTTTTGATGAAAGAAAGGGCTCCGGTGTATAGAGAGGGCCTCACCGTTTAAAAGAGAACCATAGAAACGATGGAACCCACTGTTTTTTTAGTATCGTTAGAATTTGTTATTTCTATGCGAAATAACTGAAGGGGATAGAATAAAAAATCGTGGTTGGGAAGGTTATAGTAGCAAAAGCCATTGGAATTAATATTTTATATATCGGAATAATCCGTTTTGTTATTAATGGGAAAAAGAACGGTTAAAAGAAGATAAATCATTAGTTATTCATTAAGGTTAATTTGATTCAATGACCAGAGTTCCGCGAGGATATATAGCTCGGAGACGACGAACAAAAATGCGTTCATTTGCCTCAAACTTTAGAGGGGCTCATTTAAGACTTAATCGAATGATTACTCAACAAGTAAGAAGAGCTTTTGTTTCTTCTCATCGAGATAGAGGCAGGCAAAAGAGGGATTTTCGTCGTTTGTGGATCACTCGGATAAACGCAGCAACACGGATATATAAAGTATTTGATAGTTATAGTAAATTAATACACAATCTGTACAAAAAGGAATTGATTCTTAATCGTAAAATGCTTGCACAAGTAGCTGTATTAAATCCAAATAATCTTTACACGATTTCCAATAAAATAAAGACCATCAATTAAAGGGATAAAAAAGTAATATACAGGAATAATTAAAACCGAATTCCCGGAGAGGGAACTCCGGGAAAATACAATAAATTAAGATTAAGTGGTAGGAATCAACGAGCATGTTGCAATAAATAAAAAACTATTTCTTTTTTCCCATTTTTTTTCTTTTCTTATAACAAACAAAAGAATCTAAACTGGATTACTTTATTTATATATGAGTCTGATCCTTTCGAATAAAACATCAACAATCGGAACTTAAGCTCCGATTGTTGTTTCTTAAATTCTGGTTGGAGTTTCTTAAATTTCGATTGGAATTGAACTTTTGTGTTAATTGAGGAATATGTCTATTTTTTCTGTGTCTAGGACCAGTAATTATTGAAATTGACTGGGCTTGAAATTGCTTCTCATTTTCATAGTTACGAAATGGTAAGAAAGATAAAATACGAGCCTGTTTTATAGCAAGAGTAATTAATCGTTGTTGTTTCAAGGTTAATCTATTTATTCGTCTGGATAATATTTTTCCTTGTTCACTAATAAATCGATTAATTAAGCTCATGTTTCTATAATCAATTCGATCCCCCCGACCAATTCGGGAACGCCTACGAAAAGTTTGTTTGGATTTACGAAAAGGTTGTTTGAATTTACGAAAAGGTTGCTTGGATTTTGGAAAAGTTTGTTTGGATTTACGAAAAGGTTGCTTAGATTTACGAAAAGGTTGTTTAGATATATACATGATTTATTCCTTATTTAAAAATTTGAAAAAAAAAAATGGATTTCTTTATTTTATGAATTTTGGATCCAGAAGAAGTAGTCTTTCTTTGGTCCATATATTATTTGATTCATATACTATATATAAAAAACCTCTATACATATGAAATAATATCTACCTAAAGTGGATTTTAATTTTGTATTCTATCTATGTTCTATATATTAAATAATAAATTCTTACTCTTTCTATTCTTTAGAAAAATCAAAAACACGATGCTCCTATTTCTTTATTTCATTATGAGTCGTATGCTTGCGGCAATAACGACAAAATTTTCTTAATTCTAATTGTCCGGGTGTATTGTGGCGATTCTTTTGAGTACTATATCTAGAAATCCCCGTCGATTCCTTATTGGTACCCTTTCGAACACAACTGATACATTCCAAAATCACTCTGATTCTAACATCTTTGCCCTTGGCCATGAACCTCCTTTCCTTTTTGGATCGACTTAACTTAATTCTTATACCTGTTCTTTTATTCTTCTATATTGGATCCGAAAAAGAAGAATAAAATCCAATAGAATAAAAAATGGAGAAATAATTAAAGAATACAATCCTTATCGAATTAGCAAGGATTTTGCTTCGAAATCCTTTCATTTAAGTAGCAAGCCCGGCTCTTTCTATGCTCGAATTTGTGAGGCCTGACTTAGCTTGGATACCGCTTTTAATTAAATTTTTGTTTTCTTCCAAAATGAGATTTACCAAATTTTTGATGACTCTGAGGTTCAACCCAATCCATCTTTTCTTTCTTTTTGCTTCGTATACTAAAAAAGGATTGAAAGAAAATTTTCGTCATGTCACGAAAAATTTTATCTCTCATATAGGAATAACTAGAATTAAAAAAAAGGGAATGACAAAGCATCTGGGAATAAACGATTAATTTCTATCAATAAACCTGCTAAAGCCCCAAACCATAGAGTACTTAGCACGGGTGCTACAGAGAGATATGTTTTTATATCCCGCATTGAAAATCCTCCTTCCTTATTGGAATACATATATGATCAGATACTCTTGCCCAAGATCGTTTGTATTTCTTTATTTAGGCGAAATTCCTAACTAAAAAAACAAAATCAATATTCTATATATATAGAATGAACCATATAGACGAAATTTTCCTATCCCTAAAAAAGAAAAAGATGACCCCTTCTTCCTATACATTACTAAGGAATAGTAATCTTTCTTTTATAGGTGAAATTCAACTGGATTTTAGATATATACCCTTCCTTGATTATAT